TGTTGAGAACGGTTCTAAATCTGGTCCAAGACGAACTACTGTAGGGAGTTTATTAAAACCCTTAAATTCGGAATATGGTAAAGTAGCTCCCGGGTGGGGAACGACCCCTTTGATGGGTGTCGCAATGGCTTTATTTGCGGTATTTTTATCTATTATTTTGGAGATTTATAATTCTTCCGTTTTATTGGATGGAATTTCAATGAATTAGATCTATAAGAACCTCCAAGTCCTAGCTTTTCAATAAAAAACGAATCCTTTAGAGCTCGGATTTCTAGCTCATTCTATTTTGGTAGTTCAACCGTGGAATTTCTTTGTTTCTGTATTTCTGGAATATGAGTGTGTGACTTGTTATAATTGATCCTATTGATAGTACAGAGAATATGTCTGTCATCTTGATAGAGATGCTTCTACTTCGTCGGATATTTAGTCTAATATCTGAAACACGGAATATATGAAATAGATTAAGAATTTTTTGAACTATGATTCATACTTAATATAAAAACCTCGCGGCCGGGCTCCAAAAAAATTTCCAAGAAATATAAATATAAATTTTTTCTTCTTTCAAATGCCTATTTATTTATGCTTATTTTGACGCAAAGACAAATTTTTCTTCGTATTTTTGGTGATTATCTATTCGTGGAATAAGTGATGATCCGATGGTTCTTACTCAGGGAATCCTTGGGCTTAACTTAGTATTTTTATTAAATCATCGTGGTTCTAGTATGAATCTGGGGTTTTAATCGATTCATGGGGTCTTAACAAGATAATTCCTATCAATTCAATCAATATCAATATACTAATACTAATAATAAATAAAACAAATAAAATAAAAATATATTATTTTGATATTATATACAAAAAACAAATAAAAGAAAAAGATATAGGGAAGAGAGGATTCAAGAGGCCCATAAGGATCAAGATAAAGATGACTGAGCCCACTTGATTTGGTATTATCGCCATAAAGAAGAACTTTCGGATTTTTTTATTCGTATCTTCAGAGCAGATTGAATCGGAAAGTAAGAAGTTTCAAACTTTCTATTACATATCCGTTCCAACCAGTATTTGGGTGTTTTTGCTTGAGCTGTACGAGATGAAAGTCTCATATACAGTTCTCGGAGGGGGATCGCACCTATCTCAATAAAGTCTATGATTGGTTTGAAGAGCGTCTCGAGATTCAGGCGATTGCGGATGATATAACTAGTAAATATGTTCCTCCTCATGTAAACATATTTTATTGTCTAGGGGGAATTACGCTTACCTGTTTTTTAGTACAAGTGGCTACAGGATTTGCTATGACCTTTTACTATCGTCCGACCGTTACTGATGCTTTTGCTTCTGTTCAATACATAATGACTGAAGCTAATTTTGGTTGGTTAATCCGATCAGTTCATCGATGGTCGGCAAGTATGATGGTCCTAATGATGATCCTACATGTATTTCGTGTATATCTCACCGGTGGATTTAAAAAACCTCGCGAATTAACTTGGGTTACAGGTGTGGTTCTGGGTGTATTGACTGCATCTTTTGGTGTAACCGGTTATTCCTTACCTTGGGACCAAATTGGTTATTGGGCAGTGAAAATTGTAACAGGTGTACCTGACGCTATTCCTGTAATAGGATCGCCTTTGGTAGAATTATTGCGCGGAAGTGCTAGTGTGGGACAATCCACTTTGACTCGTTTTTATAGTTTACACACTTTTGTATTGCCGCTTCTTACTGCCGTATTTATGTTAATGCACTTCCCAATGATACGTAAACAAGGGATTTCTGGTCCTTTATAGAGAAGATATAGAATAGATCTTTTGAATTCATCATTTATCATTTGGGGTAGGAACGATAGTATTTTATTGCTACAAGTATGGATTATTGAAAATAATAAGACATGTATTTGGATATTTCCCTTGAACTCCGCAATATTTTTTATTTGGCATCAATAGTTGAAGGGAATTTTCCGAAGAGAAAATGGATTATGGGAGTGTGTGACTTGAACTATTGATTGGTCTGTGCAGATATGTGCCCTTAGTTATCTTTATCTGCCACATTTGAATTCACAACCAAATGTGTCTTTGTTCCAACCATCACGTAAGCCCATACAGAGGATAGGCCGGTTTGCTTGAAGAGAATCTTTTCTATGATCAAATACGAATCATGTCATACATGAGCAGGCTCCGTAAGATCTTTAACTTCATATTTAATTTAAAAAATTGAATTTATTTAATAGTATACAAATGCATTCATTTCCTCTGCATTGACGCAATCTAGGATACTATCGGAGTGCAAAAAGGGTCTAAAGAAGAACAGAGACTAGACTCTATTAGTAACAAGTAAATCCTTTGTGTGTGTTGTCTCTAAAAAAGAAACACCAATCATAAGGTCTGAGACAACCCAGAAAGCAATTGATCATATTACGATCCTTTTTATAAGCCTACTTGGGTATTGAGTATTTATTTGTAAGAACTTAATTTTTTGCACTCGAGAGTTTCAACTCCAGCAAAAAGAA